AAGTAGGCAAATCGAAAAAAAAAAAGATGGTTGAATCAAAATAATTCCTTTTTAAGTTCTATTTCTTTCAGAGGGTAATATGAATGTTCTATTATGTTCTATCAAAACACTAAAAGGTTTATACGATATATCCGGTGTGGAAGTAGGCCAACATTTCTATTGGCAAATAGGAAGTTTCCAAGTCCATGCGCAAGTACTTATTACTTCTTGGGTCGTAATTGCTATTTTATTAGGTTCAGCCATTCTAGCTGTTCGTAATCCACAAACCATTCCTACTGATGGTCAGAATTTCTTTGAATATGTTCTTGAATTCATTCGAGACGTGAGCAAAACTCAAATTGGAGAAGAATACGGTCCATGGGTTCCCTTTATTGGAACTATGTTTCTATTTATTTTTGTTTCGAATTGGTCAGGGGCTCTTTTACCCTGGAAAATTATACAGTTACCTCACGGGGAGTTAGCCGCACCCACAAATGATATAAACACGACCGTTGCTTTAGCTTTACTTACTTCAGTAGCATATTTTTATGCGGGCCTTACAAAAAAGGGATTGAGTTATTTCGGTAAATATATTCAACCAACGCCAATCCTTTTACCTATTAACATCTTAGAAGATTTCACAAAACCGTTATCGCTTAGTTTTCGACTTTTCGGAAATATTTTAGCTGATGAATTAGTAGTTGTTGTTCTTGTTTCTTTAGTACCTTTAGTAGTTCCTATACCAGTCATGTTCCTTGGATTATTTACAAGCGGTATTCAAGCTCTTATTTTTGCAACCCTAGCTGCGGCTTATATAGGCGAATCCATGGAAGGTCATCATTGACTAGTTTCCAACACAGTCTTTTTTAGCTTAGCCTGACGCAATGTATGCGCCGTTTGAGGTAATCCACTTAGGGAAGATAAATAGACAAATAAGGTATAAATCAAGATATAGACGATCTAGAGTAATTGTAAAAAAGGTTACGATATTTTTTAATTGTAAAAAAAATATGGATTGGTTTGCGTAGGAATGGGGGGTCGAACTAGGTGTATATAATCTAATCGCTATAAGAAAACTCTTGTAAATCTTTCGAAGAATGATTCGAGAATCCCGATGACTTTAAGATACAATAAAGATACAATATTTGGTTTACGGTATGGGGGAAAAACACGTATATGTGATATTAGACATTAACTTAGGTATATAGGAACTAAAAAAAAATATATCTAATTTGTCTTACTATTGTGAATTTGGATAGGGATTTCAATAGAAACCTTTCCATTTCGTCGGTAATTGTGACTTGAATATTGGTTGATTGTATCATTAACTATTTCTTTATTTTTGTTTTGGCGCGAGGAACTTATCATGAATCCACTGATTTCTGCCGCTTCCGTTATTGCTGCTGGATTGGCTGTCGGGCTTGCTTCTATTGGACCTGGGGTTGGTCAAGGTACTGCTGCGGGACAGGCTGTAGAAGGGATCGCGAGACAACCAGAGGCGGAAGGAAAAATACGGGGTACTTTATTACTTAGTCTAGCTTTCATGGAAGCTTTAACAATTTATGGGTTAGTTGTAGCATTAGCTCTTTTATTTGCGAATCCTTTTGTTTAATCCTAAAAACACATATTTTTATTTATTTCCGTAAGATTTGTTGATCTTGTTTTTTCGAATTATTTTAATATTTAATTCCTACAATTTAATTACTTAGGAACAACAACCCACGGAAATCCCTGGTTTAAGAATGAGGATCCAACTAACTTTTTCCTTTACCTTCTTAGTCCAATGGACGAACTTTTTTTAGGAAGTATTGCAATTGTATTGTAACAAACGAGGTATTTCGCAACTGACCTGTATAAGACCTGGTACCGAATTCGAATCGAACTAATTCGAATCGAATAAGTATCAAGCTTATTGGAAATTTCCAATACTTGGAAATTTCCAATTGAAAAAAAAAATCCATTAAAATTCATTTCTAATATCAATATATTTTTTTGACTCAATTTACTATTTTCTATTTAGAAATAGTGAAAGTCATAATAAAAGAATACAATTAAAGAATAGAAATAAAAAAAAAATTAAGTAGTCTATCTATAACTAGAAGAAAGCTATAACTATAAGAAAGAGGAGATCATATGAAAAATGTAACCGATTCTTTCCTTTCCTTGGGTTATTGGCCATCCGCGGGGAGTTTCGGGTTTAATACTGATATTTTTGCAACCAATCTAATAAACCTAAGCGTAGTACTTGGTGTGTTAATTTTTTTTGGAAAGGGAGTGTTAAGTGATTTATTAGATAATCGAAAACAAAGGATCTTGAAGACTATTCAAAATTCAGAAGAATTACGCAAAGGGGCCCTAGACCAGTTAGAAAAAGCCCGGGCCCGCTTACGGAAAGTCGAAATAGAAGCGGATCAATTTCGAATGACTGGATACTCTGAAATAGAACGAGAAAAATTGAATTTGATTAATGCAACTTATAAGACTTTGGAACAGTTAGAAAATTATAAAAATGAAACCATTC